TTATAGAATACATAGTTCTATAAAAGACTGTAAGTTGTTTTCTCAAAATCTGGCTCTGTTTGGGTTCTGGGTAGCGGCCCAAACAGATATACCAATAGGGATGAGGTAAGGCTTACTTATTAATTCCAGAACTACGAAAGTAAGAGGTCAGAAATCTTGGTATCCAAAGGTTCCTAAAGGACATTCCATTTTTGCTCCTAGGATTGAAGAAAAGATTATACGAAAGACTATCAAGACTTCCTAATTATCTTACACTACCTACACTAACGTAGGGTCTACTGACTCCGTCTGGAATTAGATTGGATAGGCTGATGGGAAATCAATTTAGGAGTTGTGGAAAGGACTGAAGATACTTTGTATCCATACTTACGAGAGAATCCGAGTACTCAAACATTCAATCAGGATGGTTGGTCGGCTCTTATCTTATAGAATAACAGAGTAAAAGTCAAAGTAAAAAAAAAAAAATGATTTCTTTGGTCGTGTGTCGTGTAAGGAGATTACAAAAAAAATGTATGTAATAATGGTAGTGATGTCTCCCCATTCTTTCACAGAAAGAAAGACAGTAAGGCTTAGATCAAATAGTAAATGTAGGTATCCAATAGATAGTTATCTATCTTGATGGTATATTTTTTTTTTTATTTTTGCTTATGAAAGAAAGGTAACAAAACAAACAATAGGTCTTACTATTCCCACATGTTCCATTAGGAGCATTCCTTTGCAATTTGCAAGGAAAAGGTGTGTGTATCATATTTTTACTTAATACTTCCCAATTCTACCAGAAATCCTATAAAGAATCTGTTACGAGTGGATTCATTGAATTGGTTCATCAATAGCCTTAAGTCAGAATCCTATTTTGACTCTGCGCCATTGATTCTACTATGATTATTGATCAATAATGGAATAATTCCTTCATAGAAATAGGAGATATAATTCACATGGATATAGTAAGTCTCGCTTGGGCTGCTTTAATGGTAGTCTTTACATTTTCCCTTTCACTCGTAGTATGGGGAAGGAGTGGACTCTAGATATATTAATAATTGATTGAGTAATCGATTGAGTAATCGAATTGTATCAATTGTTTAATTGATCGTTTTGCTTTGCATTGATTGTTTTTCGAAGCTTTATTTTTAAAAAGCTTGTCTCTCTTTCAAAATTATACTGGAAAGACAATAATGAATAATAACCATTCGATCAAACAACGAATGATTACTATAGTTTAGTTGTATTTCAAAACTAAAATCTACGCATGATAGGAAATTTTTTCCAACCGAATTCCTCCTAAATATTCTGTTTGGATAAACCTGTTCTTACCAGAATTATGGATATTACAATGAGAAAAAACCAATCCCTAGTTTTTTCTTTATTTGTTTCTCTCTTTCTTTACTTTCACTGTTCTAAGAACAAATCGTTCTGCTATTAGATTACGACGATACTTACTTTCTACTGGAAGTGACTAGTGGTTGTCCAAAGAGGTTCTACACATAATAAAATTAGATCTTTCTTCCGCTGAGTGATCCACCACATATCATACATTTAACATTTTAGACTCCTAGAGATTTTTTTATGCTTTTTTGACTCATCTCATGTCATGTTTAAGCATGAAAAATGGTCCGAGTCCCCTTTACTAATCTATTTCCTTTCAAAATCTGAAGAAGTTACCATAGAACTTCGTAAATGATCTGTTAATGGCTCAATCAATGACTTCTTGGGATGGGAAATCCAAAAAATTCCTTGGTTTTGTTTTCTTTTGCTATAGTATATTCCTATACTATTCTTCCTCTATTGATTCTTTTGATGGATCCCGGAACCTATATATAAAATTATAAGAAACCTAGGAATTAGAAGAATTGGCCCTCGATTATTTTGGGTTGATCGAAATCGAGTGGATGTAGCGAAAAAAAGAAATAGAATTAGACTGCTATTTCGATGTACTAGTCTACTATTTAGATTAGATGTACATCTAATACATCATATACATACATATTGTAAATTGATCTATATAAACCCTCCATTTAGATAAAGTCTATATCTGTATACAATACAACTTTATATGATAATATCATTGTATACAATATTAGATAATATAAAATACTCTAAAGTGTGGTAGAAAGGACTATATATAGTCCTTTCTACCACATTTTATGATTCCAACCAGATCATTTCATTTAATACTTGGAATTTTCTTTTAATCCCTTTCTTTCATTTCTTCAATCATTGAAAAAAGGATTGATAAGAACTAATAATTCAGATTCAAATTAATCATTTTGACTGACTGTTTTTACGTAGATAATAAGTAAAAAAGCAGTAGGAACTAGAATGAACAGTGCAGTAGCAATAAATGCGAGAATATTGACTTCCATAATTTCATTATTTATTTTTTTTTTCTTCGCAATAACTCGGGATGTAATCCCATAGAGATGAGAAATTTAACTCCTGTAAATTCATTGGGATGAATTGATCCTGATGATACTGAATAGGATCAATATTATGAATAACAATA